CCTTTCTATATTCAATAGGAGTTTCCTATTTCCTAAAAGATCAAACCTTTTCGTGCTTTAACACCAGAATATAAAGATTAGTTAAATTATAATATAAACTTGTCATGTTTAAGTTATCTTTAAAGATATTTTTAAAAAGATAAGCTAAGTAAGCTATTGGGTTCATATCCCACATATGAAAATTTCAGATTTTCTCTTTTTAATGTATATTTCTTTTAGGTCAGGGTTTTTTTTGTTAGCTCTATTAAGAGGAATTATATTATCTATTTCATCAGATTCTTGATTTGGGGCCTGATGCGGGCTAGAATTAAATCTTATAGCTTTTATTCCATTTGTTTCTACAAGAAGCAATCAGTATTCATCTGAGGCATCTCTTAAATATTTTTTAATTCAGGCTTTGGGATCTTCTTTTATTATTTTAGGAGCTATTATATATAGATATATAATTTATTTCTTATCTATTATATCTATTGCATTATTATTAAAGCTTGGTGCAGCTCCTTTTCATTTTTGATTTCCTCAGGTAATAGAAGGAATAGATTGAAGTCAGTGTATTATTTTAATAACTGTTCAAAAGATAGCTCCTATATATTTGTTGTCTTATATTGTATTAAGAAGAAATAGTATTATTATATTTTATAGTGCAATTATTTCTGCGGTAGTAGGAGGTATTGGAGGTATTAATCAAACCTTTTTACGTAAGTTGCTTGCTTTCTCTTCTATTAATCATATATCATGAATATTATTTGCTATATTTATAAGAGAAACTTCTTGATTATTATATTTTTTATTTTATTCTTTGATTTCTATCTCTGTAGTATTTTTATTTTATTCACATCAAGCATATTATTTGTCTCAATTGATAAGAGTTAATCAACCTATTTTAAGTATATTAGGATTCTTATCTTTATTATCATTAGGAGGTTTACCTCCTTTTACAGGGTTTGTTCCAAAATGAATTATTATTCAAGAGATAATTTTTCAAAAGTTATTTTTTATTTTATTATTACTTTTATTGATAACTCTTTTGACTCTATATTATTATCTTCGGATTACTATTGTATTTATAAATATTTTATCTTTTAAGACTAAATGAAATCTTAAAGATTTCATCTTAGTAAATAAAGTTCCTTTATTTATAATTATTAATTTTTTTGGTTTAACTTTTCCGTCTCTTTTTATATTAATTTAAAGTTTGTATTATATAAATAATGAGAATAGTAAAATTAATAGTATAGTAATTTTTAAATAAATAATGTGAGAGTTGATTATAGCCTGCTTCTTTAACATTATTATTAGAAGAGGAATATAATAGAAAGACGAATATGAGAATCACATAAACTATATAGTATGTGTTAGTAGTTACTAACACTATTCTATAATTACAAGTTCATTTAACTTTCCGTTTCTTATATTAATTTAAGATTTTAAGTTAAAGAAACTAATAGCTTTCAAAGCTGTCAATAAATTTATATTTAAATCTTAGTATAAGCTTTAGTACTTCATGCACATTTTTAGATTTGCAATCTAACGTCTTAGATTTCCACTATAAAGCTAATAATAAGAGAGGTAAACTCGTATGAAGATTTACAATCTACTGCTTATTTCTCAGCCATCTTATTAGTATTAATTATGCAACGATGATTTTTCTCTACAAATCACAAAGATATTGGTACTCTTTATTTTATATTTGGAACTTGAGGAGGGATAGTAGGAACCTCTCTAAGGCTAGTTATCCGTTCTGAATTAGGACAGCCAGGTAGATTAATTGGTGATGATCAGATCTATAATGTTATTGTTACAGCTCATGCTTTTGTAATGATTTTTTTTATAGTTATGCCTATTATAATTGGAGGATTTGGTAATTGGCTAGTTCCTTTAATATTAGGCGCCCCTGATATGGCATTTCCTCGCATAAATAATATAAGATTTTGATTATTGCCTCCTTCTTTAACATTATTATTAATAAGAGGAATAGTAGAGAGAGGAGTAGGGACAGGCTGAACTGTTTATCCTCCTTTAGCAGGAGCTATTGCTCACGCAGGAGCTTCAGTAGACTTGGCTATCTTTTCTTTACATTTAGCCGGAGTTTCTTCAATTTTAGGAGCTGTAAATTTTATAACTACTATTATTAATATGCGGTCTAAGGGGGTAAGAATAGATCGTGTACCTCTCTTTGTGTGATCTATTTTTATTACTACTGTTTTATTATTATTATCATTACCTGTGCTGGCGGGAGCTATTACTATACTTTTAACAGATCGAAATTTAAATACTTCTTTTTTTGATCCTTCGGGAGGAGGAGACCCTGTACTTTATCAGCATTTATTTTGATTTTTTGGGCACCCAGAAGTTTATATTCTTATTTTACCTGCTTTTGGAATAATCTCTCATATTGTTAGACAAGAAGCAGGCAAGAAAGAGTCATTCGGAACTTTAGGAATAATCTATGCTATACTAGCCATTGGAATCCTGGGATTTGTTGTATGAGCCCATCATATATTTACAGTTGGTATAGATGTTGATACTCGAGCTTACTTTACGTCAGCGACTATAATTATTGCAGTTCCAACTGGTATTAAAATCTTTAGCTGACTTGGTACTCTTCATGGGACCCAAGCTAATTACAGTCCTTCTCTATTATGATCTTTTGGCTTTATTTTTCTATTTACAGTAGGAGGTTTAACTGGGATTATTCTGGCTAATTCTTCAATTGATATTATTCTCCATGATACTTATTATGTAGTTGCTCATTTTCATTATGTTTTATCTATAGGGGCTGTCTTTGGAATTTTTGCAGGAATTGTACATTGATTCTCTTTATTTAGGGGAGTATCTCTTAACCCGAAGTGATTAAAAGTGCATTTTTTATCTATATTTATTGGGGTAAATTTGACTTTTTTCCCTCAGCATTTTTTAGGCTTAAATGGGATACCTCGCCGGTATTCAGATTATCCTGATGCTTTTGGAGTATGAAATGTGTTATCTTCAGTAGGATCTATAGTTTCTATATTAGCAGTATTGGCTTTTATGATAATTGTTTGAGAAGCTTTTATTTCTAAGCGGTTTATAATATTTTCGTTGTTTATTACTTCTTCTATTGAGTGATATCATCCATATCCTCCTGCAGATCATAGATATATAGAAATTCCTATAATTTCTAATTAATATAATATTACTAAAATGGCAGAAATTGTACAGGATTTAAGCTCCTTTTATGAAGATTTATTTCTTCTTTTAGTATAAGCTAAGATGGCAGATAAATGTATGGGATTTAGGTTCCTTTTATGAAGATATTCTTCTTTTAGTATATCTGATAAGCGGTTTGCGAAGAATTTCTATCTTTAATTATATTAGAAATGGCAACATGAGGTTACTTAGGATTTCAAGATAGAGCTTCTCCTCTTATAGAACAATTAATTTTCTTTCATGATCATGTTATATTAGTAATTATTCTAATTATATCATTTGTAGGATATATAATAATATCTTTAATTTTTAATAAATTTATTAATCGATTTTTATTTGAAAATCAAAATATTGAACTTATTTGGACTATTTTACCTACAGTAATTCTTATTTTTATTGCATTTCCTTCTTTACGACTTCTTTATCTCTTAGATGAAGTTAATGAACCCAGAATTACTTTAAAGGTTATCGGACATCAATGGTACTGAAGATATGAGTATTCTGATTTTATGGAAGTTGAATTTGATTCCTATATGATTTCTTTTAATGAAATAAATTCTAGAAGGTTTCGTCTTTTAGAGGTAGATAATCGGACTGTTTTACCTAATAATACTCAAATTCGAGTATTAATTAGAGCGGCGGATGTTATTCATTCTTGAACAGTTCCTGCTTTAGGAATTAAAGCGGATGCTATTCCAGGGCGACTCAATCAGGTAGGATTTCTAATTAATCGACTTGGTATTTTTTATGGCCAATGTTCTGAGATTTGTGGTGTAAATCATAGATTTATACCAATTGTTATTGAAAGAGTGTCAGCGGATTCCTTTTTAAATTGAATTTCTACTAAAAGAGAATAAGGGCAGATACCCAGTGGCTGAAATTTAAGTATAGATCTTTTAAATCTATTATAGTGTAAATACACTCTGAGTAAGTTATGCCTCAAATAGCTCCACTTTTATGACTAAATATAATTATTGTTTTTTTAATTATAGCGTTGGTTTTTTTTAGGATTACTTATTATATTAAGCTATCACTAAGGCCTGAGATGACTTTAGAGAAAGAGGATTCTTATCAAAGTTTTTGAAAATGATAACAAGATTATTTTCTATTTTTGAGCCTTCTTCTAGAATTATAAGGATGTCTTTAAACTGATTTTCTACCTTATTAGGATTATTTTGTTTACCTTATATATATTGAGTTAATCCTTCTCGGTGGCTTTTAGTTTGAGCTAAGATAATTCAAATTTTACATAGTGAATTTAAAATTTTACTGGGTCCCTCTTTTTTTGGTAGCTCAATAATATTTGTAAGACTTTTTAGGTTAATTATATATAATAACTTTTTAGGATTATTTCCATATATTTTTACTAGATCTAGGCACTTGGTAATAACTTTATCATTATCTTTACCATTATGAATTACATTTATAGTGTTTGGGTGAGTTAATCATACTCAGCACATATTTGCACATTTAGTCCCCCAAGGAACACCTGCTGTTTTAATACCTTTTATAGTTTTAATTGAAACAATTAGAAATCTTATCCGGCCTGGAACTTTAGCAGTACGATTGGCTGCAAATATAATTGCAGGACATCTATTATTAACTCTATTAGGTAGAACAGGCCCGAGCCTTTCTTATTTTCTAGTTTTTTTACTTATTTTAAGTCAAATTTTATTACTTATTTTAGAATCCGCTGTTGCAATTATTCAGTCTTATGTATTTGCAGTGCTTAGCACATTATATGCTAGAGAAGTTAATTAGTTATACTATACTAATTTTTTAATATATATATAAGTATATTTGATTTACAATCAAAAAGACTGATTCCTAGAAAAATTATAATAATTTTTCCAATATATAAATATATTAATTTCTAATTTTATATTATTCTTAAAAAAGTAAGTTATTATATTTGATATATAATTATATTAGATTTTAAATCTCGGCCACATTCTTAAAAAATTATAAATTATTCTAATTTTTTAGTATATAAGTACATTAGACTTCCAATCTTAGAGACTGAGATTTCAGAAAAATTAATTTTTATTATTCTATTTGGTATTTTATTAGTCTTTATTATTAGGCTCATGATTATAATTATTGCTTCTTTTTTATCAAAAAAAATATTAATGGACCGTGAGAAAAATTCTCCTTATGAGTGTGGATTCGATCCTAAAAGATCAGCTCGCTTACCTTTTTCTCTTCGATTTTTTTTAATTGCAGTGATTTTCTTAATTTTTGATGTAGAAATTACTTTATTGCTTCCTTTAGCAAATATTATAAAGATAACTGATATTTTATCTTGATCTAGGACGGGATTATTTTTTCTTTTAATTTTATTATTTGGGCTTTACTACGAGTGAAAACAAGGAGCTCTAGAATGATCAATTTAGTATTAATGACAACAAATCATAGACATCATGTTTATCATTTAGTAGATATAAGGCCCTGGCCGTTAACAGGATCTATTGGGGCAATAATACTAACAAGAGGATTATTAAAATGATTTCATCACTTTAATATAAACTTATTACTGCTGAGATTTATAGTAATTATTTTAACTATAATTCAATGATGACGAGATATTATTCGAGAAGGTACCTATCAGGGATTACATACAAGATTTGTTGTAAGAGGTTTACGTTGAGGTATAATTTTGTTTATTGTTTCAGAAGTATTTTTCTTCTTTTCTTTTTTTTGAGCTTTTTTTCATAGAAGATTATCTCCTACTGTAGAAATCGGAATAAGATGGCCTCCTATAGGATGTCATCCTTTTAATCCCTTTCAGATTCCTTTATTAAATACTACTATTTTATTATCTTCTGGGGCTACAGTAACATGAGCTCATCATGCAATTATGGAATCTAATTATATTCAGGCCGTTCAAAGACTTGGTATTACAATTATTTTAGGATTTTATTTCACATCTCTTCAAGTTTATGAGTATATTGAAGCCTCCTTTACAATTGCAGATTCTGTATATGGTTCTATTTTTTTTGTTGCAACTGGATTTCATGGGCTCCATGTGATCATTGGTTCAGTATTCTTATCAGTTTGTTGATATCGTCTTTTTAAATATCATTTTTCTTCTGATCATCATTTTGGATTCGAGGCAGCCGCCTGATATTGACATTTCGTTGATATTGTGTGATTATTTTTATATGTATTTGTTTACTGGTGGGGAAGTTAATTATAAAATTTGAAATAATAGTTCAAAAAGAATTTATGATTTGCATTCATAAGATGTAGTATCTACTTATTTTGATTAAAAAGTGAAATTTTACATTTAGTTTCGACCTAAATTTTGATCATTAGATCTTTAATCTTTGGCAGAAACCAAATTAGAGGTATATTACTGTTAATAATATTATTGAAGTCATCTCCTGCCAAAAAAGTATTTAGTTTAAAGTGAAACCTTCTAATTTTTACTTAAGTGGTTAAATTCCATTTATACTTTGTTTTTATAGTGTAATTAACACATTACATTTTCATTGTAAAGTTGAAATAATTATTTCTAAGAATATTCATAGACTATAAGTCACTTACACAACTTCAGTGTATTATTCTAATTTGAATTATATGAATAAATTATTAATAATCCTACAATGATAACTCAAAAGAAAAATCTTTTTATATAAAGCTTAAACATGTTATCTTGTAGAGTTTGTATATATCTAGTAAACCTTATGATTCTAGTATAAATTCCCTGCCCTCCAAGAAACTCAGATCATCCTCTATCTATTGAATCTAAAACTAACTTAGCCCCCTTTAAGTTTAAAGTCCCTAAAAGAAAAGTAGATAAAAAAGGTATAAATCATATAGAACCTGAAAAAACTACTATAGGATATGAAAATAAAGACTTTAGTTTATACTGGAATTTTATTAAATTAAATAAATAACCAAATAAGCCCCCCACAAATCTAACTAATAAAGTTAGTATTTTAAATATAAAAGTTAAACAAATTAAATATGAGTCTGGAAAAATTAATCAAGAAAGTACTCTTCCTCCCGTGATAGCTCTAAGCCCTAAGATAATTATTGGGCTAGTTATCAAGAAATCTTCATCTCTTAGTTTATGAAACCTTCTTAAACTAAAAATTCCTGTTATTCTTATATAAATTAATCGAAAAGTATAACAAACTGTTAGGCCTGTTCCTGCTAAATAAAGCAAGACCCCAATAAAATTAATATTACTTATAAAGGCAATTTCTAAAATTAAATCTTTAGAATAAAATCCTGCTATAAAAGGAATACCGCAGAGAGCTAGATTAGCTAGATTTATGCATATAGTAGTTAAAGGTATAGTTACTGCTAAATTTCCTATAGAACGAATATCTTGATAATCTTTGATATTATGGATAAGGACCCCTGCACATATAAATAATAATGCCTTAAATAATGCATGGGTCAATAAATGGAAAAAAGCTAATATAGGAAATCCTAAGGCTAAGATACTAATTATTACTCCTAATTGACTTAAGGTAGAAAGTGCAATAATTTTTTTAAGGTCATACTCAAAATTAGCTCCCATACCTGCTATAAACATTGTTAAAGAAGAAATAATTAATAAAACTGGTTGTAACTTTGAATTTGAGAAAGCTATTCTGAATCGAATTAATAGATAAACTCCTGCTGTAACTAGTGTAGAAGAGTGAACGAGAGCAGAAACTGGAGTAGGAGCTGCTATAGCAGCTGGCAACCAAGCAGAAAAGGGGATTTGAGCTCTTTTTGTCATAGCGGCAAGTATAATTAGTCTCTTTAATATTAAAATATTATCTGTTATATAAAAAGTATAAAATAAAAAATTTCAACTGCCTAAAGAAAATATTAATGCGATTCTGAGTAAAATTGCTACATCTCCTACTCGATTAGATAAAACAGTTAATATTCCTGCATTAGCAGATTTTTCATTTTGATAATAAATAACTAATACATAAGATACTAATCCCAGCCCATCTCATCCTAATAAAATTCTAATTATATTAGGGCTACAAATTAAAGTCCCTATAGAAAATACAAAAGCTAAGACAAGATATATAAATCGATTAATATCTTTGTTATTTTTCATATATTCCCCTCTATAAAATAAAACTATAGCAGAAATAAAAGCAACAAATCTTAAAAATATTATTGAAATTCAATCAAGAATAATAGTAAACTCAATATTACAAGAAAATATTCTAAAGAATTCTCATTCAATAACATATCTTAAGTCTAAACATAAAAATAAAATAGCTCTTATTAAAGTCCTTAGAGAAATAACTATTATAAAAACTATTCTTGTAAGATATATATATAAATTTCATAACATGGCTTAAGATAAATATATATATTTTTAGCACCACAAACTAATGTTTTATGTTAAACTACTTAAACTCTTTAAATAAAAATTATAGTAGTTCCTTTGAAAATTAAGATATTTAAAGGAAATCAATGAAGTATTAGAACTATATATTCTTGAATGTTTCCTGAGCAACAAGAAAATAAAGATCTGAAATAAATCCCATGCTGTCTAGTTGAATATATATATAAAGTATAAGTTGCGCTAAAAAAAGACAATAAGGCAATTCCAATTATACTTAACTTTCTTCATCTTATTACTCTTAAAATTAAACTAATTTCTCCTAATAAGTTCAAAGAAGGCGGCGCAGCTATATTTCTAATTCTTAATAAGAATCATCATAGTCCTAATCTAGGTATAAAATTTAATAAACCTTTCCTAATTAATAATCTACGGCTTCTTGTTCGTTCATAAACCATATTAGCAAGGCAAAATAAACCTGAGGAACATAAGCCGTGGCCAATTATTACAACTATTCCTCCATTTATTCCTCATGAATTAAGAACTATAAATCCGCATAAAACTAGCCCCATATGAGCTACAGAAGAATAAGCAATTAAAGATTTTATATCAATTTGTCGTAAACAAATAAACCTTACTATAATTCCTCCTGTTACTCCTACTCTTACTCAAATTCAAGAAAATATCTTATTTAACTTTAAAAATAAGGGTATAACACGAATAATGCCATAGCCCCCTAATTTTAATAAAACACCCGCTAAAATTATAGATCCTGCTACTGGTGCTTCTACATGAGCCTTAGGTAATCATAAATGAAACAAATATATGGGAAGTTTAACTAAAAAAGCAAAAATTGTACTAAAATATCAAATTATTCTTGTAAAATTAGTTAATGTAATTTTTCTAGTCAACCCAATTGTTAAGGTACCTCCTAATTTATAAAATCTTAATAAAGAAACAAGCAAAGGTAAAGAAGCAAAAAGAGTATAAAATAATATATAAGTTCCAGCTTGAATTCGCTCTGGTTGATACCCCCATCCTAAAATAAGAATTAAAGTTGGAATTAAAGAACTTTCAAATCTTATATAAAATAAAAAATAATCTATTGATGAAAATGTAAAAACTAATGCTAAACAGAGAATAATATTAGTTGATAGAAATCTAATTGGAAATTTATTTATTTTATTAATTTTTTGTCTAGAATAAATTACTAATATAATAATTCAGACCCTAAGAAATACTATCATATACCTAATAAAATCAGTTCCTATTCTTATACCTACATTAAATATATAAAAATCATGAAAAAAATAAAATCCAACTAAAAAACATACAAATAATAAGAAATTTTGAATTAATCTTCAATTTATTAAGGGGATTAATATAATAAGTATAAAAATCAATTTTAACATTGTAGGCTATTAAAAGTATTGAAACAATCATTTCCATGAGTTCGTACAATTGAAACTAGTAAAGATAACCCAAGAGCTCCTTCACAAACCACTAAAGTTAAAAAAAACAGAGCTAAGTAAGCCTCTTTAGCAATTCTATTCATATGAATTCTTATTAATCAAAAAATTCTTAATATTAAAAACTCTAATCTAAGAAGAGCTCTTAATAAATGCTTACGATGTGAAATAAACGAAATAACGCCACATAAAATTCTAGTTAGAGGTAGTAAAATACCTAGTCAAGTTAAAATTGTCATTAGTTTTAATAGTTTAAGTCTAAACCATTGATCTTGTAAATCAAAAATAAATTATATTTTTAAAACATCAAAGGAGAAGTAGACCCTCAACTTTAATCTCCAAAATTAATATTTTATATTTAACTATCCTTTGATATTTTATTCTTTATCACTCCTATTATTATATTAATAAGATTTTTATTTACTCGACTATTACACCCGTTATCTATAGGATTAGTTTTATTACTACAAACCTGTCTTATTTGCATCTCTTCGGGATTAAGGAATCAGTCTTTTTGATTTTCTTATATTTTATTTTTAATTTTCTTAGGAGGGATATTAGTTTTATTTATTTATGTCGCATCCTTAGCTTCAAATGAACCTTTTAAGTTTTCTTTGACTGCGAGTGTTTTACCTTTTTTATTTATTATTTTTTTGGGCCTATTTTTAATAACAGATAATCTTTGTTTATTTTCAAAAATTATAATTAGAACTTCTTCTTTAATTAGAGAAAGATATAACTACTTATCATTAATTAGAATACTTTATAGAATTCCAACTATAAAATTTACTTTATATATAGTAATATACCTACTTTTGACCTTATTTGCAATTGTAAAGATCACAAGTATTCATTTTGGGCCTTTACGTTTATTAACTTATGATTAAACCTCTACGTAAATCTCATCCTTTATTTAAAATTGTTAATAGATCTCTTATTGATATACCTATTCCAAGTAATATTTCTATTTTTTGAAATTTTGGATCATTACTAGGTCTCTGTTTAATTTTACAAATTATAACTGGTCTTTTTTTAGCAATACATTATACTGCTGATATTAGTCTTGCTTTTTCAAGAGTAACTCATATCTGTCGTGATGTAAACTATGGTTGACTTCTTCGTGTTATTCATGCAAACGGTGCTTCTTTTTTCTTCATATGTTTGTATGCTCATATCAGGCGGGGTATTTATTACGGATCTTATATGATATTTCAAACCTGAATAATAGGAGTCATAATATTATTTATAGTTATGGCAGCTGCTTTTTTAGGTTACGTTCTTCCTTGAGGTCAGATATCCTTTTGAGGAGCTACAGTGATTACTAATTTATTTTCTGCCTTACCTTTTATTGGAACAGATCTAGTTCAATGAATTTGAGGAGGATTTGCTGTTGATAATGCAACTTTAACACGTTTTTTTACTTTTCATTTCGTCCTTCCTTTTTTAGTAGCAGCAACTAGAATAATTCATATTTTATTTTTACATGAATCTGGTGCTAATAACCCTCTAGGGATTATTAGAGGATCCTCTAAAGTTTCTTTTCATCCTTATTTTAGATTTAAAGATATTGCAGGGTTTAGACTTGCGTTGGTTTTTTTAATCTTATTAACTTTATTAGCTCCTTATAGATTAGGAGATCCTGATAATTTTATTCCTGCGGATCCTCTAATAACTCCTATCCATATTCAACCAGAGTGATATTTTCTATTTGCCTATGCAATCTTACGATCTATTCCTAATAAGTTAGGAGGAGTTATTGCCTTAGTTATGTCTGTGGCTATTATTTTGTTTTTACCTTTTATACACATATCTAAGTTTCAAAGACTGACTTTTTACCCTTTTAGTCAACTTGTATTTTGAACTTTTATTATAATTGTTATTTTATTAACTTGAATTGGAGCCCGTCCTGTAGAAGATCCCTATATTATTACTGGGCAAATCTTAACTATTGTTTATTTTATTTATTATCTTATAGGTCCTTTCTTTTTAATAATATGAGATAAAACTTTAAATTAATTATTTAGTTTATAGTTAAAACAAGTATTTTGAAAGTACTAGAGAGAAAGATTCTAATAATTATAATTTACTAAATTAAGAATACTATAAAATTGCTACAAAACAAGTCATCTTGACTCCTATATAGAAAATAAGATAATTCAAAGAAATTGGTAAAAACCTTTTTCAAGCTAAATATATTAATTTGTCATAACGAAGCCGTGGCAAAGTTCCTCGTACTCAGACAAATACAAATACTATGAATACTAATTTAAAATAAAAAGAAATAGAGCAGGGGTCCCCTCCTAAAAAAATTAAAACAAAAAGAGCTCTTATAAGTAAAATACTAGCATACTCTGCTATAAAAATTAAAGCAAATCCTCCTCTCCTATACTCTGTATTAAATCCTGAAACTAGTTCTGACTCTCTCTCTGCAAAATCAAAGGGAGTTCGATTGGTTTCTGCCAGGCAAGAAGCAAATCAAACTATTCCCAAAGGTAAAGTAAATCAAATTAATCAAATTATTTCTTGATAGGAATTAAATATTTCTAAATTAAATCTTTCTACTAAAAAAATCGAAGATAAAAAAACCAACGCAAGTCTAACCTCATAAGAAATAGTTTGAGCAACTGCACGAAGACTTCCTAATAAAGAATATTTACAATTTGAAGCCCATCCGGCTCTTATAATAGAGTAAACACTAAGTCTTAAACAACACAAAAAAAATAAAACTCTTATATTGAAATTTATAAGACCAGTTTTATAAGGTATAATCATTCATACAATTAAAGCTATAAATAAGCTAAATACTGGAGATATATAATAAGGTATAAAATTAGATATAACAGGAATTGTTTGCTCTTTAATAAATAATTTTACTGCATCTGCAAATGGTTGCAAAATTCCTATATGGCCTACCTTATTTGGTCCTTTACGAATCTGAATATAACCTAAAATCTTTCGTTCTAAAAGGGTGACAAATGATACTCTAATTAATACACAAATTATTAAAAAAATATAATTCAATATTATAATAAAAAATATAATAAATAACTTATATGTTATATGTTAGAGAGTATTATAAACCAATTTTATGCAAAGCTTAACTAACAATATTATTCTATAATAAAAAATTTCTTAGCTATCCAATCCTTTCGTACTAAGATTGCTTCTTTTTTCTTAAGATAGAAACCAACCTGGCTTACACCGGTTTGAACTCAAATCATGTAAAATTTTAAAAGTCGAACAGACTTACTTTTATAACTGCTACATTATAGAGAAATTTTAATTCAACATCGAGGTCGCAAACTTTTTTGTCGATAAGGACTCTCAAAAAAAATAACGCTGTTATCCCTAAAGTAACTTTTCTTTTATCTTTATTAAGGATCAATTAAATCTCAAATATTTTGTATTAAAAATTAAGCAGCTAGTTTTATACTTTCATCTCCCCAATGAAACACAAATTAAAAAAAAATCATTAACAAATAATTAAAATTTTAGTCAAATATATGTAAAGTTTTATAGGGTCTTATCGTCTTTAAGAATTATTTAAGCCTCTTCACTTAAAGGTTAACTTCAATGTAAACTATTAAGACAGTTAATTTTTTGTCCAACCGTTCATACAGGTCTTCAATTAAAAGACTAGTGATTATGCTACCTTCGCACGGTCAAATTACCGCGGCCCTTTAATATCTCAGTGGGCAGGTTAGACTGATCTTATATTCAACCAGACATGTTTTTGATAAACAGGCAAAAACTAGATTTGCCGAGTTCCTTAATAGTTAATTAATTTCTAAATTCCTAGAAACTTATTTTATTATAAAATTTTATAAATTTATTTACTGATAAAATCATTATTACTTCAAATAATTATTTTTTTAAATATCTTTTTAAAATAGCAAAAATATAAAAATAATAATAAAGGTAACTATAGTTATAACACTTTTTAAATTTAGCTACTTTTAAGCTTAATATTTCTACATAGTTTAAATTTTATGCTAAAATATAACAAGAAGCTCTACCTTCCTGTTCTTTATATTTATTTATTTTTAAATAAATACTAAATTAAATTTATTTTAAAAGAAACTAGATATAATAAAACACGACTGACATTTCATCACTAAAGAAACTTTTAAATCACTATAAAATGGGAATATTTGTTTTCTCTCGCTCGTTTTATTTCGAGATTTAAATAACTATCTTTATAATTTAGATCTTTTCTAATACACAAGGCACATTTTTTCTATGATATAAATTTATTTTCATTCCTTCACAGTACTTTTTTCTATAGTATTAATATTATATTTCTTTTATAGTTACTTAATAAACACAAAGTAAGATATTTCTCTTAAAAAGCATTAAAACTTAAAAATTTTACAAGAATAATTTATATTTATATCCAGGGACACTTTCCAGTACACCTACTATGTTACGACTTATTTCATTTTAAAAATGAAAGCGACGGGCGATATGTACATAACCTAGAGCCACTATCAATTTAACTTATTAAATTAAATTTACAATTAAATCCACTTTCAAAAAAATATTTAAATTTTAAATTCATAATAAATAAATTTAATTGTAACCCATTTTAACCTATTTATAAGCTGCACCTTGATCTAATATATTATAATAAATATGTTTAAATAATTAATTTTATCAAAATTATCTAATAATGACGGTATACAAACTAAAAATAAAATAGGTAAGATTTTTCGGGGATCATCGTTTAAAAAACAGGTTCCTCTAACTGGACTAAGTTACCGCCAAATCCTTTAAATTTAAAGAACATAACTTACAATATTTAAGCGTATATTTTAGGTTCAAGAATAGTAGAGTATCTAATTCTAGTTTTAACCTTGAATTCAATAGTTTCACATATATTTAATAATATAAAATTATATATTTAACAATCTAATATCACCTTTTATTAAAACAAAATTATATAAAAATCAAAATAATTAACTACCGGCTAATTGATTTTTACTTGATTTTAGAGTATAACCGCGGCAGCTGGCACAAGTTTTAGCCAAATCTTATTTTACTTATTAAATCAAACATTAATTTATTTTTAATATAATATGCTGCGAGTGGACTAATATATATATATATAATTATCTAATTATGGTAACCTTTCAAATATTGCATGCATTTTTTAAACAAAATATAAAAATTAAGTCAGGATCAAACTTATAACATAGGTATATAAAAAATTTATACATATATATCTATATCAAAGATATCCTTTTTATCAGGCACTATGAAAAGGAAAGAAGAGAAAGAGAAGGGGGGTTCTTTAAAGAGAACTTAAAAGATAAGAGTAAGATCACTTATTAATGATTTCATTATAGTATATTATATTAGGTTATTACATCATTATATAAATGGACTCATGCTAATTATAAGTCACTT